ATGGCAGTTCCAAAAAAACGTACTTCTATGTCAAAAAAACGTATTCGTAGAAATATTTGGAAGAAAAAAGGATATTTAGTTGCAGTAAAAACTTTTTCTTTAGCGAAATCGGTTTCCACCGGGCATTCAAAAAGTTTTTTTGTGCGACAAACAAATAATAAAGTCTTAGAATAATCTCAATTGATATAGCCTAAAGAACCCCAAATTTTGTAAGATTAATGTTAACTAATGTATTTTTCTGTATTAAATTTCTCAATATTACTTAGAACTCACTGCTGTGATATATAGAATAAGAGTTTTTTGTATATTGGGTTCTAAGTATTATTTTTTTCCCTATCACAATTGTACTTTTCACAATAGAAAAGTACAATTGTGATAGAGATTGAAACTCTTTTGTTATATGCCTATCCCAAAACTTAATTGGTTTTGTAAATGGTATTATAAATTATATGCGCAATAAAGAATATTAATACTTTAATTTAAATATACTAAAATTTAAATATACTAAGGTATCGAAATCATTAGAAAAATAACAAATTATTTGTATTTAATGATGAAATTGTGATAGATATGAAATCCTAGTTATTTGATTTTGTTCATTGAAAAAAAAAAACTCAATCTTTTTCATTTGAATCCATGAAATCGGATAAATGAAAAACAAATCATAAAAAAATTGAGAAAAAAAGACAATTCTTAGTTTTATACCTCAACCGAGAAAAAACTATGGAGTTCCAACTGTTTGGAGAAAACTTAGTTTCTAGTACATGAAAGTTGATTGTTAAAAAACCCACGACGATACTACCTAGGTAGATATTTTATTGAAGATTCAAATATTTAAACCACAAACCAGTCTTTATTCATTGATTCTAATTAATGTTTCCTAAACTATATTGAATCCTTGAATCTCGACGATTCAACATGAATTGACTATTATTATTTCAAGTAAGCCGCCGTGGTGAAATCGGTAGACACGCTGCTCTTAGGAAGCAGTGCTAAAGCATCTCGGTTCGAGTCCGAGTGGCGGCATCTTCTAAAAGAGATACAATAGATCCTAAAATGTATTCAATTCGCGATTTCCAATTCTGTAATGGGACCCCTTTTATGATATTTGTGACTTTAGAACATATATTAACTCATATCTCTTTTTCGATCATTTCAATTGTGATTATGATTCATTTGATGACCTTATTAGTCCACAAAATTGTAGGATTACGTGATTCATCAGAAAAAGGGATGATAGCTACCTTTTTCTCTATAACAGGATTATTAATTTCTCGTTGGATTTCTTCGGGACATTTTCCATTAAGTAATTTATACGAGTCATTAATCTTCCTTTCGTGTAGTTTCTTCATTATTCATATGATTCCCAAGATACGTAACCTTAAAAACGATTTAAGCACAATAATTGCACCAAGTACCATTTTTACTCAAGGCTTTGCCATGTCGGGTCTTTCAACTGAAATGCATCAATCCACAATATTAGTACCTGCTCTACAATCTCAGTGGTTAATGATGCACGTAAGTATGATGTTATTGAGCTATGCAGCTCTTTTATGCGGATCATTATTATCAGTCGCTCTTCTAGTCATTACATTTCGAAAAAACATCAAAATTTTTTGTAAAAGCAATAATTTATTAATTAAGTCATTTTTCTTTGGTGAGATTGAATATTTGAATGAAAAAAGAAGTGTTTTTAAAAACACTTCTTTTCCTTCATTTCAAAATTATTACAAATATCAATTAACTGAGCGTTTGGATTATTGGAGTTATCGTGTCATTAGTCTAGGGTTTACCTTTTTAACCATAGGTATTCTTTGTGGAGCAGTATGGGCTAATGAGGCATGGGGATCCTATTGGAATTGGGACCCCAAGGAAACTTGGGCATTTATTACTTGGACCATATTCGCGATTTATTTACATACTAGAACAAATATAAATTGGAAAGGTACGAATTCGGCACTTGTAGCTTCTATAGGATTTATTATAATTTGGATATGCTATTTTGGGATCAATCTATTAGGAATAGGTCTACATAGTTATGGTTCATTCACATAAACATCTAATTGAATAAACTACATGAAGAATACATAAGATAAAAACATCATCCCATATATAACGAAAGTTTGTTTTTATGAGTTTTTGAGAACCGTTTGAATCAAGGAATCATTCAAATTTAAATGGTTCTCAAAAACTCGAGATGTATCTAATTACAATTCTTATTCATTTTATTTCTTTTTTCATTATACAGTACAGCAAACGATTTTCAAAATATTAAATTCAAAGAATTATAAGACTTTCCTTCCGTTTCATTAATGAAACACTATCTATGATAATAATTGGATAAGATAGCGTGTACCTTGTCAACTGATAACGAGAGAACAAAATCGGGATAAATACCAATACTTATTACGGGTAGAAAGATACAGATTGAAAGAAATAGTTCTCGTAGTCCAGAATCCCAAAAATTAGAGTTTGGAATATTAAATAACTTGTATCCATAAAACATCTGACGTAACATAGATAATAAATAAATAGGAGTTAATATCATTCCAATTGCCATTACAAAAGTAATTAGCATTTTTGACATTAAAAGATATTTTGTACTAGTAATTAGTCCAAAAAATACTAAAAATTCCGCAACAAAACCACTCATTCCTGGCAATGCAAGAGAAGCCATCGAGAAGCTACTGAACATGGTAAATGTTTTTGGCATTGGGATAGATATCCCTCCCATTTCTTCGAGATAAACAAGACGTGTTCTATCACAACTCGTTCCCGCCAAGAAAAAAAGTGCAGCACCAATAAATCCATGAGAGAGCATTTGTAAAATAGCTCCATTGAGTCCCATGTCGGTTATAGAACCAATTCCTATAATTGTGAAACCCATGTGAGATACAGAGGAATAGGCTATTCTCTTTTTTAAATTACGTTGACCAAGAGAAGTTGAAGCTGCATAGATTATTTGCATTGTTCCTATTATCACCAACCAAGGAGAAAATATAGAATGAGCGTGGGGTAGTAATTCCATATTGATCCGAATCAATCCATATGCGCCCATTTTTAATAGGATTCCAGCTAAAAGCATACATGTACTGTAATGTGCTTCTCCATGGGTATCAGGTAACCATGTATGTAGGGGTATAATCGGCAATTTGACAGCATAAGCAATAAGGAAGCCAAAATAGAATATTATTTCCAATGCCACAGGATATGATTGATTAATTAATCTTTCAAAATCTAATGTTGGTTCATTGGAACCATATAAACCCATACCTAGAACTCCTATTAAGAAAAAAATGGAACCCCCTGCAGTGTACAAAATAAACTTTGTAGCCGAGTAGAGACGTTTCTTTCCCCCCCACATGGATAAAAGTAAGTAAACAGGAATTAATTCTAACTCCCACATGATGAAAAAAAGTAAAAAGTCTCGAGAGGAAAATAATCCTATTTGACCGCTGTACATTGCTAGCATCAGGAAATAGAACAACCGCGAATTTCGAGTAATTGGCCAAGCTGCTAAAGTTGCTAAAGTAGTGATAAATCCTGTCAGTAAAATGGGTCCTATGGAAAGCCCATCGATTCCTAGTCTCCAGTGGAAATCAAAAACATCTATCCATTTAGAATCTTCCTTCAATTGCATTAATGGATCATCCAATTGGAAATGATAACAGAATGCATAAGTCGTTAGAAGGAGTTCTAATAAGCATATACATATAGTATACCACCTAAACATCTTATTCCCTCTATGAGGGAATAAGAAAATTGAGGAACCCGCGAATATCGGTAAAACAACAAGTATTGTTAACCAAGGAAAATAACTCGTGATAAAGACAAGATACATTTTGACCAGAGAAGCCCGTCCTCAAAATAATATATTTTGTCGAGCACGGGCTTTTGTCGGTAAAGAGGAATCACAAATGATTCAAGTGGAGTTTTTTGTAACGTATCAATAAGATAGAGCCATGCTGCGAGTTGTTTCAGGCCCTAAATAAACACGGACACTCAAAAAATCTGTTGGGCAGGCAGATTCACATCTCTTACAACCTACACAGTCCTCGGTTCTTGGCGCGGAAGCTATTTGCTTGGCTTTACATCCGTCCCAAGGTATCATTTCCAATACATCTGTGGGGCAAGCTCGTACACATTGAGTACACCCTATACATGTATCATAAATTTTTACTGAATGTGACATTGGATCTATAAATTAAAGTTTTGAACATAAAAGATTTTCGATCTGGTCAAATCAAATTAGTAGTAAATGAATCATATATTATATATTGTAATATTGTAGACACCAGACGAAACAGTGGTTTATTAAAAACAATCAATATATTTCTTAAATCAATCTGTTTATGAGAAAAGGTCAAGACACTTTGATTTTCGTTTCAACAATTATGATGATACGAGTTACACATGCGAATTAAAATTAATTGGCCAACAAATTGGTCATCATTATTTCAATATAAATATAAAAATGCAATTCAATAAAATGGAATTGCATTCAAATTCAATAAAAAATAGTATTTCAATTCTATTAAATATTTTTATGTGTCTTTATTTAAATTATCTATGATGATTATCACTAATTATTCAACAAATTCGATTGATTAATACGAGTTGATTTTCTGTTACGATGGATCGACGAAACAATAGCAAGTCCAATAGCTGCTTCAGCAGCTGCAATGGCTATAACAAAGATTGAGAAAATGTCTCCTTTTAATTGGCGACTATCAAATATATCAGAAAATGTTACAAGATTGATATTAACCGAATTTAGTATAAGCTCAAGACACATAAGTGCTCTAACCATGTTTCGACTTGTGATCAATCCATAGATACCGATAGAAAATAAATAAACACTCAAGAAAAGGACATGCTCAAACATCATTGACTAACTCCTTATCAATCTCGATTCATTTCAATATGAATAACAATTCAACCGATTCAATTGATTAGAATAGAACAATTACACAACAAAAGAAGATATTGACGGTAGATAGATTTAACTAAAAATTTCTATTTATTTATTTAGAATTTAGTTAGAATTCTAAGAATTGGGAATCATTATAAGTTAAGTATTTTTATTGCTTATTGTCGAGCCATAGTAATTGCACCTATCAAGGAAACTAAAAGAATTATTGAAATGAGTTCAAACGGAAGATAAAAATCTGTTGATAAATGAATCCCAATTTGTTGAACGTTATTTATTAGGTCCTGTTCCATAATCTGGTTTGACCTTGCAGTCCAAATAATTCCGTACCATGACGTATCTGGGATAGTAGTAATTAGTGAAAAAAGAATAGTTGTACAAACCATCAAAGTGACCCCATCTCCAATGGTCCAAAAATAGGAATTATTGGAATATCCTGAACCATTCATGAACATTACAGCAAATATGATCAAGATATTTATGGCTCCCACATAAATAAGGAGCTGTGCGGCAGCTACAAAATAGGAGTTCGATGAAATATAGAATAAGGATATACAAACAAGAACCAATCCCAATGAAAAGGCAGAATAAATTGGATTGGTAAATAATACTACCCCCAGACCCCCTAATACAAGAATTGACCCCAGAAATACAACAAGAATATCATGTATTGGTCCAGGTAAACCCATTATGTATAAAATACAAAATAAATAACTTTAACTATTTCATGACCTTACTTTAACTTTACTAAATAAATGGTCCAGGAAAGGAAAAGGGGTTACCCTATTTTTGTTTTCTTGTATATAATAATGTATATGATACATTTATAATTGAATTGAATTTGAATATGGATTAATGTAGATATAGATAAAATTATCGGGCCAACCTTACTTTATTTATATTTATCCGAAAGAAAAAAAAGAAAAAAGTAGTTGAAATTTGCTATTTTGAAATCATCACTAAAAATATATTTTTAGTTTAAATCAAAGAGTGATTCTCAACAATCATTAGTTTTTATTTGTAGTTACTGACTACCCAAAATAAAAAGCTTGGATCCTTTATATCAAAACAAAATCTTAGTAATCGGTAATTGTTCTTGAATCAAAGGGTTTATCTTTGTCTATTTTTATTTGAGTCGAATTCATAACTGTTTGAATTGTGTAATCTCCAATTATTGAGATTGGTAATCGACCCAAAGCAATTTGATTATAATTCAATTCGTGACGATCATAAGTAGAAAGTTCATATTCTTCAGTCATTGATAAACAGTTTGTTGGACAATACTCGACACAGTTACCACAAAATATACAAACCCCGAAATCTATACTATAATTAAGTAATTGTTTCTTTTTAATATCTCTTTCAAATCTCCAATCAACAACGGGTAGATCTATCGGGCATACACGAACACATACTTCACAAGCAATACATTTATCAAATTCAAAGTGGATTCGACCCCGGAAACGCTCTGATGTGATCGATTTTTCATAAGGATATTGAATAGTTACAGGTAAACGATTTGTGTGGGATAAGGTAATTATGAAACTTTGACCAATGTACCTTGCAGCTCGTATTGTTTGTTGACCATAATTCATGGACCCAATTACCATAGGGAACATATTGTAGATATACATGAAAAATTTGACCTTTCTTTCTCTTGTTTGATAGAGATTATGAATCTAAAATAGTGTTATCGTATTCTCTTATTTATAATGAAACAAGTTGGGAAGAAGTTGTTAATAACAGATTACCTAGAGAAATAGGTAAAAGAAATTTCCATCCAAGATTTAATAACTGGTCCATTCTCATTCTAGGTAAAGTCCATCTTGTTGTGATAGAAATGAAGAGAAACAAATAAGCTTTAGTTAATGTAATAAGGATACCCATTGTTATTCCAAAAATGCCGGCGATTTTTTTTATTCCGAAAAGCTCAGAAATGGATATATACGGAATAGGTAAATTCCACCCACCTAAGTAAAGAACTGTTACAAATAATGAAGAAACTAATAAATTTAGGTAAGAAGCAAGATAAAATAAACCATATTTGATACCCGAATACTCGGTTTGATAACCTGCTACTAATTCCTCCTCAGCTTCTGGTAAATCAAAGGGCAATCTCTCACATTCGGCTAGAGAAGAAATTAGAAAAACAATAAATCCTATAGGCTGACGCCACAGATTCCACCCCCAAAAACCATATTTTGACTGTGCTTCAACTATATCAACTGTACTTGAACTGTTAGATAATCATAGTCGATAATAACATCACTGTTCCCATCGCTATTTCAAAACCGTACGTGAGACCTCAGCTTCATACGGCTCCTCGATGGCCACAAAAAAAATGTAAGGACGGGTTCGGTATTATCACCATCTTTGGATGGATAGAATAAAGATACATCGGAAAGTCCCAAATTAGACCAATGGAATTCTGTCTGCTAGAATAATAAAAAAAGTGCTTCCGAATTGATCTCATCCTTTACAATAAAAATTTCTCTTTGTTCGGTAATAACTTAATATTTCAATAAAATACTCCTTATATCAATCAATACAAAATAAAAAGAATTAGTCATTAGTTCATGAATCGTGATAAGAATTCGATATGTATGAATATGGATAGAGAAAAGAATAAATAGGGATCCCCTTTTTTTATTATTCATTCAATTACTGCATTCCATTTCTTTTTTCCTGTTCTTCTGTCTCAGAGGAGGATACTCAAAAATAAAATAAAGAATTAATTCGTTCTTGATAGTCATTTCTTTAACCAGTGAATAGGAGCATACTCTAGATCGGAATCGTAGGGAAGTACTACTTGATCATTTCTACCAATTTCAAGTCCTTATTATGATTCGTTTTATGAAGAAATACCTCTTTTTTGATACCTTACATTATCTCCATTACTAATCCTTTGTGTACCTTGGTGTTCCTAACCGTCCACTGACTTTTGATTGATCCCCGGTATAGTAATACATATGAGACAGTAGTAGAAACTCCATACAGTTGATCTTTTGTTTGCGCCCGCTTCAAGATATGATGACTAATCAAAAAATCTTAATCTTGGGGTAAGCAGTTTACACTGCTTATTTTTACTTCAACTTTATTCTTGTACATAGGGAATGAGATTGTTTCTTCTTACTACAAATTTGGAAGCTGTTTAGTTTCACTCATATAACTATCTGGTTTAACTCATCAACCCGAATGCTGAATAAAAAAAAATGAAAACATCTATTCAATACATTGAACCTCTTTCTTTTTTCTTTTATTTCTAGAAGAGAGGTTCAAAGTTCATATTCCAACGAATCACACGTAGAGATATTGATAACACACATAGAGTTAATGGTATTTCATAACTAATAGATTGAGCAGCAGCTCGTAGACCACCTAAAAAGGAATATTTATTATTCGATCCATATCCTGACATAAGAAGCCCAATAGGAGCAATACTAGAAATGGCGATCCATAAAAAAACACCTATACTGAGATCGGCTAAAACAAGACGATACCCAAAAGGAATTACTAAATAACTTAGTAGAATTGATATAACCGCTATAGACGGTCCCACACTAAACAAACGAATATCTCCTCGAGATGGGAGGAGGTCCTCTTTAAAAAGTAGTTTAGTCCCATCCGCTATAGCTTGAAGAATTCCCAACGGGCCAGCATATTCAGGCCCAATACGTTGTTGTATCGCTGCAGATATTTCTCTTTCTAACCACACAATTACTAGTACCCCCATTGTTATTCCCAATATAAGGGTCAAAATGGGTACAATCCATATTAGTCCATACACTTCTTTTAAAAATTCCGATGTAGAAAAAGAATTGATAGTTTGTACTTCTGTCGTATCAATTATCATTTCAACGATCAACTTCTCCCATAATGATATCTATACTACCCAATATCGTCATGATATCAGCCAATTTCATTCTTTTAACTAGCTGAGGAAGAATTTGCAAATTGATAAAACCGGGTGGACGAATTTTCCATCTCCAGGGGAAAACACTATTATCTCCTATCAAATAAATTCCCAATTCTCCTTTTGGGGCTTCCACTCTCACATAAAGTTCTTGTTTCGACAATTCTAAATTGGGTGAAGGTTTTTTACTAATAAATCTATATTCAAAATCATTCCATTCGGAATTCTTTGCTCTATCAAAGCGTCGTACTTCTAAATTTTCATAAGGTCCTCCAGGAATTCCTTCTAGAGCCTGTTGAATAATTTTTATGGATTCCTTCATTTCACCGATTCGTACTAAATAACGAGCTAATGAATCTCCTTCTTTTTGCCATTGGACTTCCCAATCGAATTCATTGTAACACTCATAATGATCAACTTTACGAAGATCCCATTGGATTCCAGAAGCTCGTAACATCGGTCCTGATAAACCCCAATTTACAGCTTCTTCTCCACCAATAATGCCCACTCCTTCAACTCGTTCCAAAAAAATGGGATTCCACGTAATAAGTTTTTGATATTCAACAACTCCTGTTAAAGAATAATCGCAGAAATCCAAACATTTATCTATCCATCCATAAGGTAGATCAGCAGCTACTCCTCCAATACGGAAATAATTATGCATCATTCGCATACCTGTGGCGGCTTCGAATAGATCATATATCAATTCCCTTTCTCTGAAAATATAGAAAAAGGGAGTCTGTGCACCGATATCCGCCATAAAAGGTCCAAGCCATAACAAATGAGAAGCTATACGGCTCAATTCCAGCATAATTACTCTGATATAGCTAGCTCTTTGAGGTACTTGAACATTTTCCAATTGTTCTGGCGCATTTACGGTTATTGCCTCTGTGAACATAGTAGCTAAATAATCCCATCGTGTTACATAAGGTAGATATTGTATAATTGTTCGATTTTCCGCTATCTTTTCCATTCCTCTGTGTAAATAGCCCAATATGGGCTCACAGTCAATAACATCTTCACCATCGAGAGTAACGATTAGTCGGAGAACACCATGCATTGATGGGTGGTGAGGCCCCATATTGACTATCATGAGATCTTTTCTTGTAACCGGTACTGTCATATCTTTTCTTCCTTAATTCATTATTCCATGAATTCCTCAAAACGAGACTCATCAAAACAAAAAATTGAATACTACTAAAAAATTCAAACGATTAAATTAACGAGTTTTTGGCTCTCGAATATCCAACTGACCAATTAATTTCTTATAACGTACTCTATTTTTCTTTGACAAATAAGCCAGCAACCGTTGACGTTTTCCTAGAATTTTTCGTAGACCCCTTTGTGATAAAAAATCTTTTTTGTGCAATTCCAAATGTGAAGTAAGTCTCCGTATCTTATTGGTGAAACTGAATACTTGAAATTCAACAGAACCTTTGTTTTCTTCTTTTTCTTCTTGTGGAATAATGGAAATGAATGAATTTTTGACCATAAAAAATTTTTCTATCCTTTTTCTTTCTTTTTCATGGATTTTTCCGATCAGGAAAAATAAATAAAAAAAAAAAAAGAATTATGCCGGTTATTTTAATCTAGTACACACATCTAGTACACACAAAAATTTGGATTTATTCATATACTACTTCTTTATTTTATCCAAATCAAATTGAAAATTTGATTTGGATAGAAAGGGATAATATGTTTCCACATTAACGAAAGAAAAGAATTTATTTCTATCTAAAAGGATTCCCCTAATTTATTTATTCCTATATCCAATTGAATGGATACACCATTCAATCTGTATCATTTACCAAAATATAACATAGCATATGCATACATCTTTCGGCTTTCATATACCGAAAATGTCACGGAATATAGATATATATATATATGATATAGGAAATATACTATTAAATTAAATAATTCTAAATCGTGGATACATATGTATCCTTGACATACTGAAACGACTGCCATTATTGGTATCAAACCAATAGCGATTCATACAAGCTAAATCTTCTAATCGGTAATTGGGCCAAAGAACAAATTTGCATTTAATGAATTTATTTGTATCCGTATTAAGATGCTTGTCCTCATCCAAAAATTTTCCAGAGTTTCTTATGTTGTTTTCATTGCAAAATAATGGATTTCTATTTCTATCCGTAACATTCCAATTATGGGAATTGAAACAAATTAACATTCTCAATTCTCTGCGACGTCTAGGAGATAGAATATTTTCGGGAACAAGGAAATCATAATAATTTGTGTCCCCATTCACAAGCATATTCCCATATCGTACAATGGGTTTATCCAAATTCCTCTTATCAATATAACTTTTTTTTATGCATTTTCTATTAGTTTGGTGTTTATTGTTCTCGACCAATGAAATACTTATAGTTTGATATATAATCAATTTTCCATCCCTTTTTATAGATAGACGAATTGGTTCGATAATTAATATTCCTTTTTTTATCAATTCTGTAAGAGCTAGATCTTTCTGAATTAGCATTACATCCAGATGCATCTCTCCTCTTTGAATCGAGGATATAGCAATTTCTTTTGGATTTATCAGTCTAAGTAAGAGACAATATACCTTGATATTATTGATCATTCTTTGGTTCAAGGAGTCATCCCATCTTAATTGAAAAAGGAAATATTTTTTCAGGAAGAAATCTAGTTCTGCTTTCTTGTTTTTCTTGGATTGTTTTTTCTTCTTACCTTTTTTAATGGTAATGTCTGATCCCGCATAATTCTCTTCAATATCATTTTTTTTGTTTTCTTTTCGTAGATCTGATACAAGATTTACTTGGTCCTGTTGCTCATTTTTTTGTTGGTTGGAATTTTCTAATTTAAGATATTTTTTTTGATGAGATATCATCTGAAGATTATTTTTTCTATTTATATTGATGTTTTTATTTTGACTTTTATTTTTATAAAAATAAAAGTCAAAAAGAAGTAATTTGATTGGTATAATCCATGGTTTAATCTTATATGCATCAAAAAGTAAGACAAATTCTGGGAAGAACCAAGATTCTAGATTTGATATGGTATGATAAACTCTTTCTTGATTCATTCCCATCCAATTAAAAAAAATACTTTTTTGATTGGATGGGTTGATTTCTTGATGAATCGTAAGAGAAAAAATATCTTTTTTTTTCAATTTGTTGTTGATTTTTTTTTCAGTCTTAGTATTTTTATCAATTTTGGTACCGATATGTGTATTGGTCCAGGTCTCAATATTGATATTTTTTCTAAGACAAAAGTGGAGAATTCGACAATCAAAATATTTTCTATCTAGATTTTTATGCGTATCAATAATATATCCTTCTTCTAGATAATCACTAATAGCTGTACTTACCAATACATAAAATGATTCGGATTTTGGTTTATTGAAATTATATGGAATTTTGTGAACCCCGTTTACTTGTAATCTTGACCCATAAATATCAAAATCCTCCTTATCCCCATAGTTCATATATTTATGTGATAAAAGATCATATCTGTAGTGTTTTTTCCATTTTTCTTTTTGATTTGTCAATGAATCCGCTGCATAGTAATTTTGTTTCACGTAATGAATTAATTGGTCTTTTTCTTTTTTATATGAATCCGCTTTAATTGAGTCCTTATTTTGAATCCTATAACGTTGATTGATTCTATTTCGCCATTTTTGCGGTACTAACCGCGACCATTTGGTTTTAGATAAATTGTATTGATAATGCCCCTTTAACCAGTTTTTCCATTCAATCATTCCAGACTTATGAATTTTCTTATGTCTTGAATTGTAATCAAATATTCCTCGTGTCATACAATAATCCTTGATTTTATCCTTAATAAAAGGATAAGTCCCCTGATATTGAAGTAGAGATTTCAATTGATACTTGTTAAGTAATTGGGTTTGTGATAATTTGTAAAATACATATGCTTGGGACAAGGAGGATAAGTCATAATACATTTTTGTACTATTACTAATATTAGTATTCGAAAAGGACTTTTTTATAGTGGAAAAAAAGTTCATTGTATTTTGATCTCTTTCATCAATTCCTTCCTGATTTGTTTGATCGTTGTAAACGGATTTATTGATTATTTTTTTTGTTGATTCAAATTCAAAGAAAAGTTGGAAATAGATCCTGTGAATGGTAATCATACATAGCAAGATATCTATATATATATTTTCAATCAGAGATTTCATAAAATAATGTGATTTACGTATTAATCGTATATTTTTTCTTTGGAATATCTGCCAAATATGTTTCTGTGATTTTGATCTTTTATCAGCACAAGTTAGAATTATTTTTTTCTTGTCTTTTGTGATTCGTTCTATTTGATTCCTGATTGTGATTGTTCTATCAGAAAGATCTTTCATCTTTTTTTCTATGAGTGAATAATTTGTCCAATTCATGGATTGGATTTGAATGGTTGATTTGTGAATAATCTTATTATTTATTTCGGAATCTTTTCCATTTTCAGCCGTTTCATATACTTTCACCTTGCTCAATTCAAATAAGAATATTGGGTTTACTTTTTGAATTTCCTTCATTATTCGTTTTAGAACTAGAAGTATTTTAATGATCCATCTTGTTTTTTCTTTTGAAACTTTTAGAAGTAGAAAGAAATCCTTTTTAACTTTTCTAACTTTTTTTTGGAGTTCTTTATAAATGGGTTCAAAAAAGGAAGGTCGTTTTCGGGGATTCCCAAAAGGGAATTCCGCTTCCATTCCCCAAACCGTTAAAAAACAAAAATTGTCTTTTTTTCCTTTTTTTTTTATTTGATCCCTAGGATGAGATCGTATTTTAGATCTTCGCCAAGGTTTCAAACAGAAAGGAAATAGAATCTTTATCTGAATACCGTCTGTTAACCAATCTTTGGGAAATTCTGTTTCTGATAATTGAACACCATTATAAGTGCATTTAACATGCATTTCTCTATTCCACTCCTTCAAATCCTCATACCATTCGGGGAATTGGAATAATAACATACGGCCAATATTTTTAGCAATTATCAATGAAGGCAATACAATGTATTTTCTAAGAAAAGATTGGGTTACTAACATCAAACCTCTTATTGCTTGAGCAAATATAATGCTATCCCAAGTTTCTGATATTACTATACGTTCATTTTCCTCTTTTTTTTCTTCGTTTTTTTTCTCTTTTTCCCTTGTCTCTTCCTCCTCAAAATCAAAATGTGAAATTTTCAATTCTGGTTCTCTCCCCAATTCTGGTTCTCTCCCCACCAAATTCCTAAAAATGAGATTCATCATTTCAGAGATATAAAAAGAAGAAAAAAAAAATGTTTTGTCTATTCGATCCAAAAAAAGCGGAGAATGCACATTTGCTTGAAACATTTCCCAAATAACCGTTTTACGTCTTTGAGCACGCATGGATCCTTTGATTATATCCCGACGAAAATCCGATTGTTGCGAGTAACGTATCAAAGCCACCTCTTCTGCTTGATCACTATTATTAGTATTATTTGTAGTTGTAATAGGGTTGGTATTCTGATTGTTATCAGTATAAATTACTACGCGTTTGGCTTTTCTTGAACGAATTTCATGATCTTCCTTAGATTCTTCCTCATTTTCTTCCTCCTGTTCTTCCAAATCATCAGTTAATTTGTATGACCACCGAGGAACCCTTTTATGGATTTCTTCTATTCCAATAGATTTATTTCTAATTATTGTTTGATCGTTTGGATCAGTTGTAATTACATCGAATACCCATTTTAAAGCTTTTGTTTGATTTTCAAAATCAATTCTTGTTTGCTCTCTCAATAAAGAATATTTTTTTAAATGCAAAATGGGTGCAGGCTCAAAAGGAAATTCTTTGATTGAGGTTAAGGAATTACCAATATAATTCAGTAATGATTCCCTATCAGGCGGATTCTTTTGATGTTCAAATTTTCTGGAATAATTAGAATTATTAGGAAGTAGCCCATAAATCTTATTTATCCAATTGATTTCTATGGAATCCTCCGTATCTGTAGAAGTGATTAAATCATTCATGATCATATGTGAATAGAATTTTTTTATTGTTCCACGATATGGTCCCCTCAAAAAGGGGTCATACGTTTTGGGCAAGTATTTTTGTTCGTTTTCATCATTGCATAATCTGGTCCTTTTTTCGAGCATATCTAGAGCAAGAAATCCCTTTTCTTTTTCTAGAGCTTT